GTCCTTCTTTGCTAAAGAGAAATGATCACTATGAGTCAGACTCAATAGAATTGGATCCATTCCAAATAGCGAGAATTAGGATTCTTGATGCCTCTAATCTCTCTTTCAATTCGAGGATCCAGAGAGGTGTTTTCATAGTCATCTCCGAATATTTGCCATCTCCGAATATTTTGATTTCATTTTTCTATGATATGTCTTTCTATATGAAAATTGGTTATTTACGATGTACGATGATCCCTGTTAAGCATCCATGGCTGAATGGTTAAAGCGCCCAACTCATAATTGGTAAATTTGCGGGTTCAATTCCTGCTGGATGCACGCGAACGGGAACGTTCCATAAGTCTATTGGAACTGGCTCTCTATCCATGGAATCTCATACATCATCCATACATAACGAATTGGTATGGTATATTCATACCATAACATAAGAACAATAAGAACTCGAATTCTTATCGATACTGGAACTCAGAGCATAGGAGGGAAAGTCGATTTATGGATGGAATCAAATACGCAGTATTTACAGAAAAAAGTCTTCGTTTATTGGGAAAGAATCAATATACTTTTAATGTCGAATCGGGATTCACTAAGACAGAAATAAAGCATTGGGTCGAGCTCTTCTTTGGTGTTAAGGTAGTAGCTGTGAATAGCCATCGACTACCCGGAAAGGGTAGAAGAATGGGACCTATTCTGGGACATACAATGCATTACAGACGTATGATCATTACCCTTCAACCGGGTTATTCTATTCCACTTCTAGATAGAGAAAAGAACTAAAGGAGAATACTTAATAATACGGCGAAACATTTATACAAAACACCTATCCCGAGCACACGCAAGGGAACCGTAGACAGGCAAGTGAAATCCAATCCACGAAATAAATTGATCCATGGACGGCACCGTTGTGGTAAAGGTCGTAATGCCAGAGGAATCATTACCGCAAGGCATAGAGGGGGAGGTCATAAGCGCCTATACCGTAAAATCGATTTTCGACGGAATCAAAAAGACATATCTGGTAGAATCGTAACCATAGAATACGACCCTAATCGAAATGCATACATTTGTCTCATACACTATGGGGATGGTGAGAAGAGATATATTTTACATCCCAGAGGGGCTATAATTGGAGATACTATTGTTTCTGGTACAAAAGTTCCTATATCAATGGGAAATGCCCTACCTTTGAGTGCGGTTTGAACTATTGATTTACGTAATTGGAAGTAACCAATTAGGTTTACGACGAAACCTAGAAATCGATCACTGATCCAATTTGACTACCTCTACGGGATAGACCTCAACAGAAAACTGTTGAGTAACGGCAGCAAGTGATTGAGTTCAGTAGTTCCTCATAGAAAATTATTGACTCTAGAGATATGGTAATATGGAGAAGACAAAATTGTTTGAAGCACGCACAGAACCGGAAGCGCCCCTTGTTTCAAAGAGAGGAGGACGGGTTATTCACATTTAATTTGATGGTCAGAGGCGAATTGAAAGCTAAGCAGTGGTAATTAAGACCCCGGGGTGAAAATAGAGATGTCTCCTACGTTACCCATAATATGTGGAAGTATCGACGTAATTTCATAGAGTCATTCGATCTGAATGCTACATGAAGAACATAAGCCAGATGACGGAACGCGGAGACCTAGGATGTAGAAGATCATAACATGAGCGATTCGGCAGATTTGGATTCCTTTTCTATATATCCACTCATGTGGTACTTCATCATACCATTCATATAAGATCCATCTGTCTAGAGATCGTTATATACATCTAGAAAGCCGTATGCTTTGGAAGAAGCTTGTACAGTTTGGGAAGGGGTTTTTTGAGAAAAAATAAGAATCTACTTCAACCGATATGCCCTTAGGCACGGCCATACATAACATAGAAATCACACGTGGAAGGGGTGGGCAATTAGCTAGAGCAGCAGGTGCTGTAGCGAAACTGATTGCAAAAGAGGGTAAATTGGCCACTTTAAGATTACCATCTGGGGAGGTCCGTTTGGTATCCCAAAACTGCTTAGCAACAGTCGGACAAGTGGGTAATGTTGGGGTGAACCAAAAAAGTTTGGGTAGAGCCGGATCTAAGTGTTGGCTAGGTAAACGCCCCGTAGTAAGAGGGGTAGTTATGAACCCTGTGGACCACCCCCATGGTGGCGGTGAAGGGAAAGCCCCCATTGGTAGAAAAAAACCCACAACCCCTTGGGGTTATCCTGCGCTTGGAAGAAGAACTAGGAAAAGTAAAAAATATAGTGATAGTTTTATTCTTCGTCGCCGTAAGTAAATACGTAACTAGGAATATGGAAAATTGCATTGCAATAATGCGATGGGCGAACGACGGGAATTGAACCCGCGCATGGTGGATTCACAATCCACTGCCTTGATCCACTTGGCTACATCCGCCCCTTATCCAGCTAAAGGATTTTCTCTTTTTTCCATTCATCATTATTCTATTTATTCTGACCTCCATACCTCGATCGAGATAGTGGACATAGGATGCCACTCTTTAAAATGAAAAAAAGGAGTAATCAGCTGTGACACGAAAAAAAACGAATCCTTTTGTAGCTCGTCATTTATTGACAAAAATCGAAAAGGTCAATATGAAAGAGGAGAAAGAAACAATAGTAACGTGGTCCCGGGCATCTAGCATTCTACCCGCAATGGTTGGCCATACAATCGCGATTCATAATGGAAAGGAACATATACCTATTTACATAACAAATCCTATGGTAGGTCGCAAATTGGGGGAATTCGTGCCTACTCGGCATTTCACGAGTTATGAAAGTGCAAGAAAGGATACTAAATCTCGTCGTTAACTGAATTCAGAATAGAAAGATTCAGAATAAACAAAATTTATAGGATTCAAATTAAAGTAAAGGTAGGCGGGGAATAACCTTATTTATGACAAGTTTCAAATTGGTAAAGTATATCCCTAGGATAAAGAAGAAGAAGAACGGGCTACGGAAACTCGCAAGAAAAGTTCCAACTGATCGTCTACTTAAGTTCGAACGGGTTTTCAAAGCACAAAAACGCATAAATATGTCCGTTTTTAAAGCACAAAGAGTTCTTGACGAGATTCGCTGGCGTTACTATGAGGAAACCGTTATGATACTTAACCTTATGCCTTATCGAGCATCTTATCCCATCTTAAAGTTGGTTTATTCAGCAGCAGCAAATGCTACTCATTATAGGGATTTCGACAAAGCTAATTTATTCATAACAAAAGCCGAAGTGAATAGGAGTACTATTATGAAAAAATTCAGACCTCGGGCTCGAGGACGTGGTTATCCTATAAAAAAAACCATGTGTCATATAACAATTGTACTAAATATAGTAAAGAAATCTAAATAACTTTCATATCAACCTAAGATTTCGATTCCCAGTAAAAAAAAAAAAAAATAGAATAGAAAAATATGGGACAAAAAATAAATCCACTCGGTTTCAGACTTGGTACAACCCAAAATCACCATTCCTTTTGGTTCGCACAACCAAAAAATTATTCTGAAGGTCTACAAGAAGATAAAAAAATACGGAATTGTATCAAGAACTATATACAAAAGAATAGGAAAAAAAGCTCGAATAGAAAAATAGAATCAGACTCTAGTTCCGAAGTAATTACACATATAGAAATTCAAAAAGAAATCGATACAATTCACGTTATAATCCATATTGGATTCCCAAATTTATTAAAGAAAAAAGGAGCAATCGAAGAATTAGAGAAAGATATCCAAAAGGAAGTGAATTCTATAAACCAAAGACTTAATATTGCTATCGAAAAAGTTAAAGAACCTTATAGACAACCTAACATTCTTGCAGAATATATAGCTTTCCAATTAAAAAATAGAGTTTCATTCCGAAAGGCAATGAAAAAAGCCATTGAATTAACTAAAAAAGCGGATATAAAGGGGGTCAAAATAAAAATTGCAGGCCGTCTAGGAGGGAAAGAAATTGCACGTGCCGAATGCATCAAAAAGGGTAGACTTCCCCTCCAAACAATTCGCGCTAAAATTGATTATTGCTGCTATCCAATTCGAACTATCTATGGAGTATTAGGTGTAAAAATTTGGATATTCGTAGAAGAAGAATAACTAATCTTGTCTTCTCATTCTGGCCAGTGATAGAATAAAAAATACATTTTTCCAAAAATCCCAGAAAAAAGAAGAAATTATACCTCTTTCTATAAGATTTAATGAAAATTGATAAATCTTTTAATATAATTGCTATGCTTAGTGTGTGACTCGTTAGTTTTTTCTTTAGGGTTCAAAATGGAAATTCAAAAAAAAAAAACAAAAAAATTGAGCGAACCCTACTAAAAATAGAAAAAAATTTAGTAATTATAGAAAATTCACTAATAACCAACCTATTGCTTCGTATTGTCGAGATCCTAACAAAGAAACAGTCACTATGTGAATAAATACATCTATCATAAATGAGTGGATCTATCATATAGTTGTAGCAACTGCATTTTTTTCTCTAAAAAAGAAACCAGATTCTAGGTTGTGAAACAAAACTAAAGGGATGTGGATAAAAGGAGGGATGATAGATAGAAAGAAGAAGAATAAGAAAGATATAAGATTCCAATGTGTATGGTCTATGAATTACATCATAAAAGGCAATGTGATAAAGCATCAATAAAAAAAAATAAAAATAAGAGAGAATTAAAAATCGTAATTTTGTGAAATAATAAATAAAAATATAAAGCAATAATAAAGAGCAGCCCTGGTTAATAAAACTGAGAAAATTAACTCGAAAAGTTTGGAAGCTCCGTTGCAGGATTCAAACCTAAGCATTAAAGGAGAAGCTGTGGGAACGACAAAACCTATGACTGCATAGGATTGATTTTATTGAAAAGAATCCTAATACTTCATTAGGTGGGATGGCGGAACAAACCAAAAAAATTGCTTTATTTGATAAGGTTATAAATTAACAAATAAGACAAGAAAGAGTAAATATTCGCCCGCGAAATCTTTATTGGATTAGAATACTTTAGTATGATTCAATAAGGGTAAAAAGTATGATTCAATAAGGGTAAAAATAAGGATATTCCTTATATATAGAAAAAAAAAAAAGATTACATTATCTACAAATATAGAATTTGGATATATTCTGGATCTTCTTTCTTTTTTTTTTTCTATTTTAAGAAATGCAAAATAAAAAAACCTATTCTATTATATATTGATATGTATCTATCCATAAAATTTTTGAATATTATAGAATTAGATAAATTTGCACGCTTTCTCATTTCATTCGCGAGGAGCTGGATGAGAAGAAACTCTCATGTCCAGTTTTGCAGTAGAGATGGAACTAAAAAAAACCATCGACTATAACCCCAAAAGAACTAGATTTCGTAAACAACATAGAGGAAGAATGAAGGGAAAATCCTGCCGAGGCAATCGTATTTGTTTTGGTAGATATGCTCTTCAAGTACTTGAACCCGCTTGGATTACAGCGAGACAGATAGAAGCAGGACGAAGAGCAATGACACGATATGCACGTCGTGGTGGAAAACTATGGGTACGTATATTTCCCGACAAACCAGTTACACTAAGACCCACAGAAACACGTATGGGCTCGGGAAAGGGATCCCCCGAATATTGGGTAGCTGTTGTTAAACCAGGTCGAATACTTTATGAAATGAGCGGAGTATCTGAAACTATAGCTAGAGCAGCTATCTCCATAGCTGCCAGTAAAATGCCCATACGAAGCCAATTTCTTAGATTAGAGATATAGACCCCCCTAAAAAAAGGAGTATTTAAATTTAAGATAAAAAACCCGGGGTTTTCCTTCTGGAAAGAGAATATATCTTTCATTCCTTTGCAGTGAAATAACAAATAGAAATTCAAATAATATGATTCAACCTCAGACCCTTTTAAATGTAGCGGATAACAGTGGAGCTCGAAAATTGATGTGTATTCGAGTTATAGGAGCTGCTGGTAATCAGCGATATGCTCGTATTGGTGATGTTATTGTTGCTGTAATCAAAGACGCAGTGCCTCAAATGCCTCTAGAAAGATCCGAAGTAATTCGAGCTGTAATTGTACGTACATGTAAAGAATTCAAATGTAAAGACGGTATAATAATACGCTATGATGACAATGCAGCAGTTATCATTGATCAAAAAGGAAATCCAAAAGGAACTCGAGTTTTTGGGGCAATTGCCGAGGAATTGAGAGAATTGAATTTTACCAAAATAGTTTCATTAGCTCCTGAAGTATTATAAATACTAGTAGATGAGATATAGATCAAAGAAAAAATTAGTAGATTGTGTTTTACGTATATGCTTTAAAATCCAAAATAAAAAGAAAAAGGAAAACATGTTGATTATCTAAAAATTAGGAGGAACCTAGAATTAGAGTCTTATGGGCAAGGACACTATTGCTGATTTACTAACCTCTATAAGAAACGCAGACATGAGTCAAAAAGGAACTGTTCGAGTAGTATCTACAAATATTACCGAAAACATTGTTAAAATACTTCTACGAGAGGGTTTTATTGAAAGTGTTCGGAAACATCAAGAAAATAACAGATATTTCTTGGTTTCAACTTTGCGACATCAAAAGAGAAGGACTAGAAAGGGAATATATAGAACCAGAACATTTTTAAAGCGTATCAGCCGACCTGGCTTACGAGTTTATGCTAACTATCAAGGAATTCCTAAGGTTTTGGGCGGAATGGGAATTGCTATTCTTTCTACTTCTCAAGGTATAATGACAGATCGAGAAGCTCGACTAAAGAGAATTGGGGGAGAAGTCTTATGTTATATATGGTAATGGCCCCGCCTATAGTACCCGAATTCTATCTCGAACTTCCTATTTTGAAAATGCAAATAAAAAAATATGACAGAAAAAAAAAATAGGAGAGAAAAAAAAAACCCGAGAGAAGCAAAAGTGACTTTCGAAGGTTTAGTTACGGAAGCCCTACCCAACGGAATGTTCCGAGTTCGCTTAGAGAATGACACCATCATCCTGGGTTATATTTCAGGAAAAATTCGGTCCAGTTCTATACGAATATTGATGGGGGATAGGGTCAAAATTGAAGTAAGTCGTTATGATTCAAGCAAGGGGCGTATAATTTATAGACTTCCCCATAAGGATTCGAAGCGTACCGAAGACTCGAAGGATACTGAAGATTTGAAGGATACCAAAGATTCAAAGGATTAGGTTTTCCTAGGATAATAAATTCCAAATTTCCAAATTTAAGTGAAGAGGCTTATTTTTTCCCAAAGAGTAGATTCATAGTTTAAGAAAGGACTAAATATGAAAATAAGAGCTTCCGTTCGTAAAATTTGTACAAAATGTCGACTGATTCGTAGGCGTGGACGAATTAGAGTCATTTGTTCCAATCCGAAGCATAAACAAAGACAGGGGTAATCTTTCAAAAAAGGAGCTTTCCTTTCTAAAAAGTCAAAAAAGTACCCACAGAAATGTCCAAATTCCAAATCAAAAAATGAAAGTAAAGGATATATTTAACCTTGAAACGGATATCTTTGTATCTTTTTTTCTTTTTG